TTTCTTTTTATTCTAATTCTGAGAGGTCATGAGATAACCCGACAATTCAAATAGATATTGAACAAATAGATATTGAAAGAGTAAATATTCGCCCGCGAAAGTTTTCTTTTATTGGATTACTCATTTTTTGTTGATTCAATATGAAATGAATATGATAAAAAATGTAAAATAAGCATTCCTTATAACAAGACATTAGACATTAATTATCTATAAATAGAAAGAAAATCCAGATTGAATTCTATATATTCAAATAAAATATACAAATTTCTAATAGATTGGATGAAATCTTATCTTAAAGAATCCCATGATTCAATTTATTATTTATTAAATTAAAACTACATTTTATTTATTAAAACTAATCTTAATAAACTATTTTTTTAGTGATTTTTCGCGAGGAGCTGGATGAGAAGAAATTCTCATGTCCAGTTCTGTAGTAGAGATGGAATTGAGAAAGAGACATCAACTATAACCCGAAAAGAACCAGATTCCGTAAACAACATAGAGGAAGACTAAAAGGAATATCTTGTAGCGGTAATCGTATTTGTTTCGGTCGATATGCTCTTCAAGCGCTTGAACCTGCTTGGATTACATCTAGACAAATAGAAGCCGGCCGACGCGCAATGACACGAAATGTACGCCGTGGTGGAAAAATATGGGTACGTATATTTCCAGACAAACCAGTTACAGTAAGATCGACGGAAACACGTATGGGTTCGGGGAAAGGATCTCCCGAGTATTGGGTAGCCGTCGTTAAACCTGGTAGAATCCTTTATGAAATGGGCGGAGTGGCCGAAAAAATAGCCAGAAAGGCTATTTTAATCGCAGCATCAAAAATGCCTATAAAAACTCAATTCATTAGTTCAGGATAGCAATATAGAAAACCAAGAGAAAGAGGTCTTAGGAATCAAAAAACAATTGTAGATTTTCTTTTTTTGACAAACAATATTTCTTTTTTTATTCGTCCTTTGTTGCATTGAAAGAAGAGATTCAAAAATGATTCAACCTCAGACCCATTTGAATGTAGCAGATAACAGCGGGGCCCAAGAATTGATGTGTATTCGAATCATAGGAGCTAGTAATCGCCGGTATGCTCATATCGGTGACGTTATTGTTGCTGTGATCAAGAAAGCAATAGCTAATACTAATACACCTCTGGAAAGAGCAGAAGTGATCAGAGCTGTAATTGTACGTACTTGTAAAGAATTCAAGCGCGACAACGGTATTATAATACGATATGATGACAATGCCGCAGTTGTAATTGATCAAGCAGGAAATCCAAAAGGAACTCGAATTTTTGGTGCAATCGCCCAGGAATTGAGACAGTTAAATTTCACTAAAATAGTTTCATTAGCTCCTGAAGTATTATAAATATAAGATGAGACTTCAATAGAATTATCGATTTAAACGGAATTATTGAAATGACATAGATAAATTGTAGATTATGTCTCAAGTAGATTAGATTATGTCTTATGCATATACCTTTAATACTAATAAATAAAAAAAAACATGTTGATTATATCCAAATTCGGGGGAAGGGAGAATTTACGGTGGGGAGGGACCCTATTGCTGAAATAATAACCTCTATACGAAATGCTGACATGAATAGAAAAGGAACGGTTCGAATAGCATCGACTAACATCAACGAAACCATTGTTAAAATACTTTTACGAGAAGGTTTTATCGAGAACATAAGAAAACATCAGGAAAACAAGAAATACTTTTTTGTTTTAACCCTACGACATAGAAGAAATAGGAAAGGACCATATCAAAATACTTTAAATTTAAAACGGATCAGTCGGCCCGGTCTACGAATCTATTCTAAGTATCAAAAAATTCCTAGAATTTTAGGCGGAATAGGTATTGTAATTCTTTCTACTTCTCGAGGTATAATGACAGACCGCGAGGCTCGACTAGAAGGAATCGGCGGAGAAATTTTGTGTTATATATGGTAATTAATCCGTTTAATATCCGAATTGTATCCGAAACCTTCCTATTTGTGAAAAAAAAAAAGAAATAAGGGCAAATTGTCTACTAATATTGCTCCTCCTGTCCTACATTAGTTGATACTTCGAAGTACCTGGAACGAAAGAACAAAAATAAAATGAATTCGTGAGGGTTTAATTACTGAATTATTTCTCAATGGTATGATCAGGATTCCTTTCGATAATGAATATATGATTCGAGATTATGCTTTAGGAACGACCCAAAGAAGTTTTTTTATACGTATACTATCAGTAGATAGGATAAAAATTCAATTTCAATTAATTTAAGGTAAATCATTACCGGCCGGGGGCATAGAATTGTTAGAATCCCTATCAAGGAAAGGGTTAGAATAATTAGGTGGTTTTTTCAACTTCAATCGTTTTTTTAGGAGGATAAATTGAATGGTTCCAAAATTTCAAGAAACTTATTTTCTTCCAATGAATTCGGAATTAAGGAATAACAGCTATGAAAATAAGGGCTTCTGTTCGTAAAATTTGTCAAAAATGTCGGTTAATCC